GTACGGTAGTGGCGTCTAAATGTGCAAATGTCGTGGCAGGAGCGGGATCGGTCAAATCGTCTGCAGGTACATAAACTGCTTGAATCGAAGTTATGGACCCTTCTTTTGTAGAAGTAATTCTTTCCTGTAACGAGCCCATTTCGGTACTAAGAGTAGGTTGATAGCCCACAGCAGAAGGCATTCTACCCAATAAGGCGGATACTTCAGATCCTGCTTGTACGAAACGGAAGATATTGTCGATAAATAGAAGTACGTCTTGTTTATTAACATCTCGGAAATATTCCGCCATAGTTAGGGCAGTCAATCCAACTCTCATACGTGCTCCCGGCGGTTCATTCATTTGACCGTAGACTAGAGCCACCTTTGATTCCGCAATATTTTGTTCATTGATAACTCCGGATTCTTTCATTTCCATGTAAAGATCATTTCCTTCACGAGTACGTTCACCTACTCCGCCAAATACGGATACGCCCCCATGAGCTTTTGCAATGTTGTTGATCAATTCCATAATGAGTACTGTTTTACCCACTCCAGCTCCCCCAAATAGTCCGATTTTTCCTCCGCGTCGGTAGGGGGCTAAAAGGTCTACCACTTTAATTCCTGTTTCAAAAATAGATAATTTAGTATCTAACTGGGTAAAGGCGGGCGCAGATCTATGAATAGGAGATGTTGTGCGAGTATCTACGGGACCTAAATTATCAACAGTCTCTCCAAGTACGTTAAAAATTCGTCCGAGAGTTGCTCCACCGACTGGAACGCTTAAAGGAGCTCCTGTGTCAATAACTTCCATTCCTCGCGTTAGACCGTCTGTAGCACTCATAGCTACAGCCCTAACTCGATTATTTCCTAATAATTGTTGTACCTCACAGGTCACATTAATTGGTTGACTCACAGTATCTCGACCCTTAACTACCAGAGCATTGTAAATATTCGGCATCTTACCTGGAGGAAAAGCTACGTCCAGTACCGGACCAATAATTTGAGCGATACGCCCCAGCTTTTTTTTTTCAAGTGTGGAAACCCCAGGACCAGAAGTAGTGGGATTGTTTCTCATAATATATAGTTCATAATATATAGTTTTTTAAAGTAAACTATGTCGAAATTCTTTGCAAAAATGAAAATTATCGAATCCAAAATAAAATAAATGTCCGATAGCAGATTTCTTAATTAAATAAGAAATTAATTAAGAAATAGGAGTTAGCACTCAATTTTTTTGGTACCATCCAAAGGAATCCAATTCAATTGTTCACTTATTCCATTTTTACTTATTCTATTCAATTTCAATGAGTGAATTCTCAAGTTCACTCAACTGATTTTCAAAAAAAAAAATATCAAATGGATGAACAAAAATCTTGAGAAAGTCTTTTATTTGTCTATCATTATAGACAATCCTTTCGATATTATCTACGAAAGTCGAACTCGAAACTATATTTAAATATTTAAATTGAATTTATGATTCATTATTTCTATCGCACTGGAACTAAGTTCTTATTTAGTATATTGATTTATGTCCAGCCTATTCTTTTACCCTTTCCCGATAGAATTCCGCGTATTTTCACATCTAGGATATACATATACAACATATCTCGCTGTCAAGAGTGAATTTCGAATTATTTAGGTCTTTCGATTCAAAAGGGGGTAAGAAATTGGAAACTTGAAAAACAAGGGTTGGGTTGCGCCATATATATGAAAGAGTATACAATAATGCTGTATTTGGCGAATCAAATACATGGTCTAATAACGAACCATTTTGATTAGTTGATAATATTAGTTGAGAATTTTATGAAAGATTCCTGTAAAAGGTTTCATTAAGTCCTGATTTTTGTCGAGTAGACCTTGTTGTTTTGTTGTAAAAATTTTCATCAAATTAAGTTGTAGGGAGGGACTTATGTCACCACAAACAGAAACTAAAGCAAGTGTTGGATTTAAAGCAGGTGTTAAAGATTACAAATTGACTTATTATACTCCCGAATATCAACCCCAGGATACCGATATCTTGGCAGCATTCCGAGTAACCCCTCAACCTGGAGTTCCGTCAGAAGAAGCAGGAGCCGCAGTAGCTGCCGAATCTTCTACTGGTACATGGACAACTGTATGGACCGACGGACTTACCAGTCTTGATCGTTACAAAGGACGATGCTACCACATCGATGCCGTTCCTGGAGAAGACAATCAATATATTTGTTATGTAGCTTACCCATTAGACCTTTTTGAAGAAGGTTCTGTTACTAATATGTTTACTTCCATTGTGGGTAATGTATTTGGGTTCAAGGCCCTGCGTGCTCTACGTTTGGAGGATTTGCGAATCCCTGTTGCTTATATAAAAACTTTCCAAGGCCCGCCTCACGGTATCCAAGTTGAGAGAGATAAATTGAACAAGTATGGCCGTCCTCTACTGGGATGCACTATTAAGCCGAAATTGGGGTTATCCGCTAAAAACTATGGTCGAGCAGTTTATGAATGTCTTCGCGGTGGACTTGATTTTACCAAAGATGACGAA